TCATATTCAGTCGGAAGAGTTTAGGAAAGACTTTCCAAATGACTCTCGACGGGAGAATCCAGGCTATTCAGGAAGAATCGCAGCAATTCCCCAATCCTAACGAAGTAGTTCCTCCGGAATCCAATGAACAACAACGATTACTTAGGATCAGCTTGCGAATTTGTGGCACCGTAGTAGAATCATTACCAATGGCACGCTGTGCGCCTAAGTGCGAAAAGACAGTGCAAGCTTTCTTATGCCGAAACCTAAATGTTAAGTCAGCAACACTTCCAAATGCCACTTCTTCCCGTCGCATCCGTCTTCAGGACGATCTAGTCACAGGTTTTCACTTCTCAGTGAGTGAAAGATTTGGCCCTTCTCTACTCGCTCCAAGTATGGAGCGGTCTACGTTGAAAGTTGATATAGTAGAACTCATTCGAGAGGGCTTGGGGGTCTTAAAAAAGGTTCGGGTGGGGGGTTCTCTTAAGAATAAAGAAGACGAATAGAATCACATTCATGTTCACAGAAGAGCGGATCCAATACCAAGACGACTTCTTTACCAAGACCCCACTCGCAACTCCGCGTGCGCTTTGCCCATAATTGACTTGGGCTCCGCGTTTACTGCCTTCATTTCATCCTGCTATTATGAGATTGCACCTCTAGCCCCAATCTTTGAACTTCCCTATCAGCCACAAAGTGATGAGTAGCACCAGTATCAATCATAGCCATTACCTGAACATCGTTCACCATGGCCTTGATGTACATCAAGCTTGAGTGAGCAATCGGCTTCTCTTGCATCGCACTCAATAATTGCAGCATGTTCATTCGAGGCTCGAGAGACCTCATCATCCCCAGTAGCTTCAAGCATGAGGGCATTGAGCTCGCTTGGGACAGTCACGCATACGATGATCTCCCCCACAAAGCAAAGATAGCAACCCACCTTCTTTGGTTCCCTACTAGATTGCAGCTCCTTGGGTTTGCTAGAGCCGTCGCTAGACTTCTTTTTCTTGCCATCCTTATGGAACTTACTGGACTTCCCCTTATCCTTGGAAGAGCCAGCATCTTTCTTCTTGCCAGTGTCATTAGTCGTCGCTGTGAAGTCCGATCCGCAGCGGCCATGGCCGAGGCAAGGTCCTTCACCCCCTGCCTACGAAGTTCGGGCCCAGATTCGACATTCAATTCTAGAGCCCTCGGACATATCTTGGAACGGACATCAAGCATCAATAATTTGACCTTCACATATTCCCACTTCAGTTTTCGAAGATTATCCCGAGCAACCCACGAAGTATTGCACGGAAGAAACTGCTCTTTCAACTCCTTCTTTAGGTCCTCCCACGACTCAACCTTTCCCTTGTGGCCGCACGCACACATCATCAGATGTACGAGTGCGCGCGACGCGTCACCAGAAAGATACATACTTGCTATGGCGACCTGATCTGCATCCCGGATATTAGCCGCCTGGAAGTAGGTCTCAATATCCCACAGAAAGTTCTCCAACTCCTTGGCACTCCGCGTCCCCTCAAAACATTTGGGTTCAGGGACTTTCACCTTAGAAGATGACGAGCGTTCATCGGCTTCAACAAGTTGATTTCAGTGTTTACCGCGACTACCAACGGATTCCGCCGAAAGCATTCTCCGCTTCCTTCTGTAGTGGCAATCTGACCATGCGTCGGAAACGGAAAGGTCTAGCTCAGCAGTATTTGAGGAGTACATCTTACGCCTACACATATGTGAATATCTTCTCCATTAACTAACCTTAAACATCTTTCGAGACTAATGATTCTGGTAGAGGGTTACTTAGAACCACAGAGTCAGTATCGGTATAGAAACAATCATCTCTATATATGGATGCATATAGATCCCGGCTGTTGCTGTAATAGCAGCGGCTATTTGGACAGCTGCGTTTCGAGGAGGTTTCCAATCATCACCAAAAGAAGCAGTATTTGACTCGAAATAGGAACATATGTAACAGTTCTCACACAAAGGCTCTCCATATATAAATCCACTAGACTTTAAGACTCTTTCATATTCTTCCTGATTTCATATTTGAGTTATTGTGCTATTGGGGTTGATACCAAATCGACCGTATAGCGAATTCATAAGGGTTTTGTAGACAAATGACAATGCTGTATTTCCTTCTTAGCTTCTGCTCTTTTACCTTCGGAAATAAACAACTCAAATAGGCCTTTCATAGAGGTAGCGTTTCACTGTGTAACCAATTGATTGCGCATATTTAAGCTCTTCGCTATAGTAGACACCTATAAATGTACCTGTTGGAAATAGAAGCACACCACTTTTCTCGTCTCGATAGGGAAGTACTGGATTCTTGATTGATTCGGGACAGATTACATAAGCTTCTATAAATCCATACAAATCCTCCAACTTTTGACCTTGTAAATTACCCACCCATTTAGCAGCAGCACCTATTGGCATAGGGAATGCTTTCATAGCAAATGGATACAACGAATGAACATCATAGTAGGTTTTCTCCAAAAGGCTTATACACATCGGAGTGACCACCATAGTAACCACGACGACGGGTCGTAGCATCCGGTCTAACTCGTAGCGCAGGAAGATTCGGAAAAAGCATATCTTTAGCTACCCGTTATAATAGAGGTCTTTCGCTAATAGTTGATGGAATTGACTTCTATAGCTCTGTTGCCCCCTGCGAGTGAAGTAGTAGTAACGAGCCGCGAGAGAGCGAAGTATCTTAAGCAATTGAGGGCTGTGTATGCGTTGTTCATTCCTTAGTGGGGTTGATAAGCCGTTCTACACGGTGTGTTTTCCTTGGGTACTCACGCACGGTTCTCGTTGTTATTCTCTTTCTTAACGTCGTTACTTCATTTCTGGTCACTTTTCTTGAGTCTCAACCTTTTATACCTCTCCCTCCCGTCCCATGGGTTGGTTGTGGGTCTACACTAACAAGTTGTAATCCTGATGGCTCCGTTTCTCGTCTCAAAGCCCGATTAGTGGCTAAAGGAAGAGGTCTGAGAGGGTTCTTTGCCGGCCGCCATCCTTAGTAGAATGCGCGAGTCTCCAGGGGTCCCCCCTATCATTCACATTTTATTGAATTCTGAGGTCAAGTTATCCAGGGCTCGACGTACTTCTACTGTAGTGATGGAGGGTGCGGGTGAAAAGCCGGGAAGCAAGGATGAAAGGACAGGCCTCTTGATGCATGATAAGCCGGACCGACTATTAAAGCAGGCCGGCATTCCGGTCTTGACTTGATCGAGCAAAGAAAGAGGGAATCTATTAGCAGTGGTTGGGATCGATCTAAGCATTGCGCGGATGAGCTTCTCCATTTGTTTAATTGCGTGCGTATAGAAATGTCTCTTCCTTCCGCTTTTTCGACGTTTGAGATTTCCCGAAGGAGCCGCATAAAAGCTATTATGTTGCTTTCTTTCGTATATCAGCTGTGACTATACTGGCTAGTTAGAAAAGCAATCCGGCACGCAAGCAAACAGTCCCGCTGCCCCCAAGATAGGATTGTGAACCTACCAAGAATCAAGGGTAGTTTGAAGATGGTAATAAGCCTTGTCACAAGGTCAGATAGGAGGTCAGTGAAGTGTGCGCTAGTAGCTCTGGGAAAGCTGTTTACAGATTCATTTAGCAAAAGGCCCGGCAGGATCTCGATTGATTTAGAGGAAAGAAGGCTCCTTTAGGAAGATCAAACTAAATTGTTCTATACGCTGGCATCAAATCAAGGAACTGATTGACCTTTTCCACTAGACGAAGAAGGAGCAGCACATGAAGGTTCCAAACCTCATCTGCGAGCTATTGGGGGGATCCATTCTCAGGAAGGAATGACTCATGGGCCGACGGCTACTGAAAATGAAAGCGCATTTCATATTAGATTAACACTACTCGGGCCGGGCAAATCCTTATCATCTTCTCTGGGAAAGGGCTCCGTAACATCTATCTCAAAAGAAGCAAGGACATTCCGCGTAGAGTTCGCGGAAGCGAAGCTGTTGCTGCAGTTCCTCTCGACTAGATGACAGCTCCCATACCCGTTGTTGTGTGTTGGTCGTCACACCCAAAGAGTTGATATGTTGTATCAGTTGAAATAGGAAAACAAAGCGGAGTTAGACTCGGAAGTCCAAGCAAAATGAATATCCCCAACATACGGGAAGAAATACCATAGCCACGGCCTGATACGCTCCACCCACTTGATCGGCGACTGGCCTGCTGGATATTCACGTCACGCAACATCCCTGGGATTGGTCTTTCCTATAAAGATTTGACTGGCTGCTCCGGCCTAAACTACATTCGATCTTGTAGACCCTGTAATAAAAGAAAAGGAACTGCGTACACAACAATGAAGCGAGCAACAGAGCTTTGTCCGTTATATTGTTTTCCGTTTTTTAAACTATGTAATTTATTGTTCTTTGTTGTTAGCTGCTTCCTCCTGATTCACTTCGTAAATCGTTGTCTTTGTCTCGGGCACTTCAGTATTTAACAAAATTGGGTGCCGTCCATTTGTTTAGAAACTAACGAAGATGCACTCTCAGCTCCTTCGTCGCTCCTTGTCTTCGCACTTGAAAAGTGCAGGACTTGTCTTCAAACAGAGGCGCTATGGTTTTGCCCTGTGTCTCTCTTGCTCATGGTTCCCGTTCCTCCATTCCATAGGAAGTTCAGTCCGTCGGAGAGGTCACTTTTGGCACAGTCTGTCTACATCTACTCTCACGCTCAGCCTGATCAGCTGGCGAAAGGGAGTGGACTCAACTTTCTGCTCCATTGGTTATTTCTCTCTCGCGGCTGATGCTTCGAAATGCTCTCACTAGAGGGCACTAGGGGCTCGTCGCTAGGTATGCACTCGGGTCACGTCCCCCTTCCTTTTAAGCAAGGGTTCGTTCCGGACCCATATGGAGGCCGTATAGGCTTGAAAGCAGTGATCTCGGGGTTGCAGAGGGATGGTGCGTCTATGTTTTACTTAGATGCAGCAGCACATTCACTGCTGTTTCTGGGTTCATTCCTCTGGACCGCTACCTTCTTGGTTCTTTATACAAGTGTATCTTCGATGTAGGTCTGCCCTAGTTGTGTATGTGATTTTGTGTCATTCAGATGAACGTATTGTTGAGAGTGAGCATCACGTGATTGTGCCTTACGGTGCAGTCCTCCGTGGTTCTCTTGTGTGGCTGTTTACCCTCTCTTGGATAGTATGTTTGGGATGGTGACGCCTGTCTAGCTACTAGTTGCTTTAGCTCTTCTAGCAAGGTTAACCAAGCCATCAAGGAGATCGGTAAGACACACGCCTATCGTTAGGAGTCAGCTGCAACTCGGTCTTCTACGGCGACTGACCGGCGCTAGGATTCGTTACGCGTTTGATCCCAGAAATGAGGTACGTACGCATCAGGATATTGATGAGTGTGAACGTATGTTCGCACCATTTCTACCTGTTTGTGATGAGTCTTGTAAGTCATTATTTAGGTTTGGTCGTTTAGGTCAGTCTGTTGAGGGGAGAGCTAAGCGGAGGAAACTATGTGAATCAAAGGCTACTTCATCCAGTTCACCACTGGTTGATGAAAGTGTTGGTTCGTTTGCCTATGGATGGTACATTCAATCAAATCAAACCTTTCAAACGTTTGGCTGGATTGGATGTACCATATTCTTACGACTTAACGGGAGGATCGTATGCGGTTTTGTTTCATGTTATTACGCATCTCTATGGGAGATCATATGCAAGTTCTGTGGTTAATTCCACTTTGGCTTGTAATCTTTTTTTTTGAAGTTCCATTTGTTCGTGGAAAGTCAAGACTTCCCGACATAGGAGTTTCAGAGGTGAAATCTGTCGTCAGTTTTATTGTAGGTCAGCCATTGCATTGGGATATTATTCCTCTTGGCCCCTCTTTGCTTTAACACACCATTTGATGGTGTGGGCAGCAGCTGAGAGAGTCTATCCAGGACAGATATTTAAGGACTACGCTCTTCTGGGTGATGATATTGTCATCCCAGATGAGAAGGTAGCCCCAATATATCGTACCATGATGGAAGGACTAGGGGTTTCTATTTCGAATGTGAAATCTCTTGTATCTTATACCGGAGCTGCAGAATTTGCAAAGCTATTCTTTATAATATTACAAAGGCCCATATCAATAAAAAATGAGCTTGGGAGCTTTAACCCCGTTGGTCTTATGGCCTTAGCCCATACTTCGGTCTACCTGAAAGGGTATACTGGAGAGTAGGGGGGGGGCGGGTTATCAAGTTTGTGGTTCTCTTGGTAAAGGTATCTTGAATCATCGTTTTAAACGATTTCATGTCCTCATGGGAAAGTTTCCCCCTAACCATTTGGTTGGGTAGAGGGTTTCCATTACCCACGGATATAGCCTAGAAGTGTCTCAGATTCATAGTGGCAAAATGAAAGCCTAAAGATATTAGACTTCCACCCCCTGGAGTTAGGAAGGATGTGGAAGGGGCTCAGTGGGCTTCAATTGAGTTCCTCGAGCGTTCTATGTATTGGAGGCGACGGTACCTGGATTACCAACAATGGTATTCAGAGTTGCTGATTGACATCAGGTCCTCAGATTGAAGTGTGTATAAGCTTCTTGAGAGAGCTCTTGATCCTCCAGTTATCATGACTCATTGGTTATCTCAAAGGGAAAAGGATAAACCCCTTTATACCTTTGGTTTAGCTTTTAAGTTATGGGGGTTGAATACTTTGTTCAAAAATTCCCACACGGGGAAGATCCTATGGTTAAGGTATTTGGGTTAGTCAAAAGCAAACAGAGTCCTACACTCGGACTAGGTTTTCTCTATTTCTGCCTTATGGATTTGTATTTGGAATTTGCGGATCTCTGTATTTTAGAAAATATATATGGTTTAAGTTGTTGCTTTTGGCGTAGAAGCCTTACTACATCCTTGGTTTTACAGACGATGCGAAGGCTGCCTCTCAATATCATGAGATATTGCAGTTGCATATTATCATACCGGCCTGGGGGTTGACTGCTAAAGTACGTTCCCCGGGTGGTCGGCCATAGGTTTCATTCAAAGAGAGCGCGACCCCTGCTCAACAATTGTCACCGAGATATGCCATCCATACGAACTACCGCCAATAAAGATCAGGGTGGGTGGGTATAGAAAGAGAGGATGGACTCTATTCCCCAAAGCGGAAGACATATTCTTTTGTAAAGTGTAAAGCAAGCTCTAGTGGTGGACTCTTTGAACTTGGTTAGCACGTCCCGTCTCAAGTCTTCATTGCAGATTTGTTCTGTTCCTCAATTCTTATCTGCAAGAGCTTCTAGAATAACTTAATGAAGGCAATGCCACAATATGGATATGATATCTGAACTGTAGGTAGACCGTGGAGATAGACTCAACATAAGGTCATAGACCAAGGAGCTAAACCATTGCGTGCAACCTATAGAAGGAATGTTAGTGAAAGCACCTCTTAGGATGGGATTGAGATGGAATGGATAGAGAGATCCTGTGAGATCAATATGATCGCTTGAGCATGGCCTGCGGGGGAGGAATTGAAACTTACTTGGCCAATAGGCTACAAGGGTCTATTCGAGTAAGGGCTAGTGAACCCAGATCCGAGGATGGATTACATGTTCATATAGGGGCTATGTTAATATATATATATAATAGTCATAAGCTGCTCCTTCTTCGGTGGCTGTTGCTTAGAAAAAACAAGCTGGTCCTGATTATGTTTGTCGACTTCAGAAATATCTTTACGGGCTTCTCAAAACCATCGAGCCTCGGGCATGGTACCAGCGCTTTGCCACCTTCCTCATATCTCTTGGCTTCGAACCCCGAATCCAGAATGAAAAATGAGTCTTCTCCGCCTGTGAAATTGGAAAAGGCTACTATGGATAGATGAGGATGAGGCAATCTCAGATTGTTAAACAAAGTTTTTAACCTTTAGGTTTACAGGAAAGTAATAAATGGAAGAGTATTCTTGAGTAGCTCCGGACTTGTTAGGAGCGTGGTGAGATAGATAGACGTCCAATCCTGCAGCAGCTAGTTGCTCGGCCTTAGTCTTGGTCTGATCTCACACTTCAAGAAACCCCTTCGATCCCTAAGAGGCGTCTCTCTTTTTTCGAGTTTGGGCCGGTAGCGTCACCATTGCCCTCAATATGGGTGTCGCAGTCTTCATGTAATCCAGCCTTCTTTCATAGGTGTTCATAAAGAGGGTCTAGCCCTAAACTCGCCGGTTTCATAGAGCACTAAGGATCGTAGCGTAAGCCGAGCTGGTAATTCCGGTTTTCCAGATGAGTGGTGGAAGGTTGTAGTAAGGAAGAGTTGAAACTCCATTAGTGATAGGAAAGATTCCCGGTCGACTTGCTCCAGTTTCACCTAACTAAGTCAACTATGGTCAATTTGATTAGGGCAATTCGATAAAGTAAAAAAGAACATCTATGAATGCATTCGCGCCTAGGGCAAGGACAGAGGTTCTTTCGAAATCGGAGTATCGGGACTAGCACTCATTTCACTTCTTACACATAAGAAAGAAGTTCTAGTGTTGGCCTCCGCTATTTCTGAACGTTTAATAAACCCAGGTTCCATCTTTTCGAGGGAGTGGGCAATTCCTAATGTAGTTCTCGGTCCTTTTTTTACTGTTCCTGGCAGGTGCTTTTCTGGCTTCTTCACTCCGGCACCGGAAGTATTCTTCTTAACCCAATACTAACGAGATACTACTAAGTCAAGAATTGGATTATCCGGTATGTCTCTTGACATAGAGAGAGATCCGGAGGGGAAGAAAAAAGAAGCAAAAGAAGATGCGTAAAGCCCTCTGTCTGGACCCTTCCCCGGGCCTCTGTCCGGCCAAGGGACTTCTCTCTTAGAGAGCGCATCGATTTACTTTGTTCCCCAATGAATTGTTGGCGGTATTAACCCCACCCACCTCCTTCTAAAAGGCGGATGGCGCTAATGAAGAATGAACTTGTCACGCCATAAGTCGCAAGTTCTTGTACCGAAGAAATGAAAGTGTTGGAGATTATCCTGCTCCAGGACGTGTGCTGTTAATTCGTGTACCGGCGGGAGCTTTCTTTGACTAAAGAGCGAAAAGCCCATCATAGAATCAGAGTATGAACGGAAGCGATCGGAAATTGGCAGCGGAGGTTCTTTTTTGCGGAGAAAAGGCTAATTATTCGTGTATTGAAAATAACCGCCTTACTACAGTCTATTTACAACCAGCTGTAATCACACGTGTATAGCGAACGTGCTACTCCTACTCAAAAGAAAGAAAAAGCGTCCGTTTACAACTTGAAACTAAATGAAACTTCGCGCCATATAACTTCGCTTCCTTGATGCACAGCAACCAGAACCAGCAAACCAGTTCATGATCACTCACTGATCTTATCTCGTTACACCCCCCGATAGATGGAGCCGGAGGAGGATCGACAAGGCCCAGCTTGCCCAACAGTGAAGAAAAAAGAGGAGAAGCCAGAGGTTTTGTAAAGGCGTCAGGAGGAGACCGTAGTGGCTGTACTCCGCCTCTAAGCTAGAGCGAGATACCATTGCTTCAACGTTTTCCATGAAATAAGCGCAGCGCCGAGGAAAACACAATAACCGGCGGTCAAAGAGCGACGGGTGTCCGGACATGATGCCCAATCCGCGTCACAGTAACCGGAGATATGTAGGTCGGTCTATGCAGTCTCGAAAAGTCCTCGGGAAATATAATAAAATGCTTCAAATAGCGCAAACCATCGCGGCATCCCAAGTTGACAAGGTTGTTGGAGAAACTGACAACATTGCTGAACAGAGTGTTCAATATCAGGCCTGGTAAATCCCATCTCGTTGAGACGACCCACGAGGCGACGAAACCGTTCCGGATCAGAAATGGGAGCACCAGTATCCGCTGACAATTTTAACCCCGGGTTCAATCTGTTGCGACTTCCATCTTGGTCTGCTTGTTCGACGGTCGCCTGGTGAGCGCCGTCCGATTCTGCTCGTGCGAACCTCCGTCCGCGTTCGCGTTCGGTCCAGTTTGTTCGCGTTGTTCGGTTCCGTTTGTTCCTCGTCCGGGGTCTTCAGTCAATTTCTTTCTCGGACATCTGTGCGGCCACCTTGAATTCGTCTCTTTTGGCTGGATTTGGATATAAGGTAAAAGGATATTGCATAATACCACTGCAGGATTATTTCCTTCTTGCTCTTTCTTTCTCTCTCTTCTAAAGCAATGACTTCTTCCCTTTCCCTACGCTCGTTTCTTCAAACCATCCACCCAACGAGTGATGTAATTGCGTTGAGGGAGCGAGTCAAAGAATCAAGGCTATACTGGCAATGCCGCCGCCCAGCCCAGGAATTAGCGAGAGCAACAATCGGGAACCTACAACATGTGGTTTATATCGAATATCTCTGGCAGATGCCAGCCCTGAAAGAAGAAGAAGATCCTGTGGCTAAACCAGAGCAGAGCCCATATGGCTAAGCTAAATCCATTCTGTCCACTTTTTGAAGGAGACCATATCAATATCAGAAGCGAAAGCTCTGCTTGAGCGTCATACCACTGGTGAATCTAAATCCATCAAGGAAGGTTGAGGGCCGCATCATCCTTCCAGGTCCCCCGCTTAGAATAGTGGACCGCGGGAGCCGGGTAAGCAAAGAAAGGAAGGAGCCAAGAGGAGAGTTGGGCGGGAGCGGGAGTACGTGGTAGTGTTCAAATAGCCCACAGAGAAGCCGACCGCAGTGGAGCGAAGGAAAATGTGGAGGAAAGGTAACCACAAGAGAAGCTAGGGGAACGACTTTCAAGGTAAGAAGAAGGCTATCTCATTTTCGTGGATAGCTGAAAGAAGCTAGGCTTTTGCTCGTGCTATGCTTAGGGCCTTTAGAAAATAAATGCATCGAATGCAAGCGCGGAAGAAGATCTGGTGCCTTTTATATGCCTGCTTTTCCAAGAAGGAGCTGCAAGGAATTGAATCAGTTGCATCGGCCGATTTTCTACTCGCATAAAGTATGTAGGGGTTAGGGTAGTATATGGGGGGGAGTATTTTATTGGAGCAGTCTTCGTACCAACCTTTGTGGGAGTGCCGCAGGCGGTGTTCTTATAACAGACATTCTCTCTTTCCCCTCTATGTTCATGGAATTTATGAAAAACGAACTAGTTAGCGCAATGCAACTATCCCTTTTGCTTACCCTAGGACTCCAAATGAATGCATTAGAAGAGAGTACTCTGAAAAAGAGGGCTTCCTAAATTAGTGAAGCTTTTGGACTTGGTTTTATAAACCTTTATCCGGAAGGAGCTTATTACCGAAAATGGCTTACTGTAATTCAGAAAGAGTCACTCTCAATTTCATCGACCGTCCAAAAATCTGCTGAATAGAAAAAAAAGTAGATCAGAAAGATACGCGAACGACGTATAGGTCGGATGTTTCCGTGAGCAGTAAGCAGCAGATATCCCTTATTTGGTTTTGGGAAAACATTAGGCCGCGTGTGAATTCGGCAAGGGGCGGCCTGATTCGACATTGTTGTTTACTCTGATCCGGTCGAGGTGGTTTTCGTTTACCAGCACGTAGGCTCGTTGAGACCTATGACCGAGTCGTTCTGGCCCCTGTGAACATCTTTTCAACATGTATTAAAGAGGGCCTCTCTAACCGTGAAAAGTGGTGGGTGCCCACTAACGGCCATTCCTGGCTCGGCTCCGATTACGCAATTCCGGGAGGAGTCGTGGGCACTGGATCCCTTCGGACTGGAGAACGTGTGACGCTGGGTCGGAGTTTGGTGAACCAACAGGTCGCTCCTCTAGTTGAAGTATCGGGCCCCTTTTTCGTTGCCTAGGTTACACCTTCGGAATACCCCAGAAGGGAATTGATTCTACTCCCCCAATCTTCACTTTACGCCACACCGACTCCACTTTCGTCATAAGGCGTGGAATTAGACCAAGGGTCGATTCAATTACGTAGGAACTAGTCTCAACATTTCACACATAGGAGATCGAGACACAGCCCCACCCAGGGATATGGGGAAAGATGTAGATCGATTGCCCTAGATAGACAACTACATAGAGGGGGTCTCTACAAGTCTATATATTCTTTCGTTCCCCCCGTAAGATCAATATCACAACCAATAAGGTCTCCAAGTTTAACATCGTTGGTTGTAATACCCGATCCGATAGTTCTTATGATGATAGATAACAAACTATTTCACAACAATATTCGTCGAAAAGATGTTATATCGGTAGTTGTCCGGTCGTACCCAAACAATAATATTCCCGAGGAAAATGCACCTAAGATGAAATATTTCGAGCCGGCTTCCGTGGAAAATTCAGACTTTCTTTTTGATGCTGCGATCACATAAAAACATAAACTTTGAGGCTCAATAGCTAAATACATGGCAATTGAATCATAAGCCGAGATCATAAAGAGCATACTGCGAGTAGGAAGTGGAATTAATACAATGAATTCAAAAGCATCAAACCTCTCTTGTTCGGAAGAATCGAAACACATCGAAATGGTACCAGCCGTACAACATAATAGAAGGATTTGGCAGAAATATGTCAAATTGTCCCTCCTAAAAAGATTATTCCAGAATACATAGGCAATAGTTAGGAGAGGTGCGCCAGCGGCGAGCAGAAGCAAGGTTATTAGATA